TATTATTGATTCAGAAGTCATTCGTGAAATCATGCACCTTAGAATTTCGCTTTAATTATAAAGACAAAAAGAGGTACAGTTGGTTGAATCCAACCTATTTTTGAAATAAACAACCCGCACACACTCCCTTTCCAAAAAAAATCAATACACCAAGAACTACACTTAGATTTATTAGATTTGTTGCTAAAATATCGGTATTAAACCCGAAACTCCCGGCGGATGGCCAGTGACCCAAGAAAACGAAAGAATCGGTTACATTTTTCATATGATCTCCTCTTATAAATAAACTACAAAAATCATTGTATTATTTCACTTCGTTGGTACTTAATAAATATAAAATAAATAAAAAAGTTTTGAAAAATTATTTTTTATTTATTTTATATTGAGATTCCCTAATTTCCAATAAGAATAATACTTAATTTTTTGGAATAGAATTCTTAATATTAATTAGGTACTAGGTTTCATGCGAATTGCGAAATACCTCCTTTGTTGCAAGACTTCGCCTTGGAACTTACGAAGGGGAAGGAAGGAAGAAAGCGAGTGGGTAACACTAATTCTTCATCCTCAAATAAGTCCTTCCCGTGGGTTATTTTCGCAACGAATGAGTAATTGTGTAGGAGCGATATTTTACTATAAATGTGAAAAAGCAACCTGCAAATCCAAGACTATAAAAGAAATATGTATTTATCATATTTCTTTTTTGAGATTAAACAAAAGGATTCGCAAATAAAAGCGCTAATGCTACAACCAATCCATAAATTGTTAAAGCTTCCATAAAAGCTAAACTAAGTAATAAAGTACCTCGTATTTTTCCCTCTGCTTCGGGCTGTCTCGCAATACCTTCTACAGCTTGTCCCGCAGCAGTACCTTGACCAACTCCAGGTCCAATAGAAGCAAGCCCTACAGCCAATCCAGCAGCAATAACGGAAGCGGCAGAAATCAATGGATTCATGATAAGTTCCTCACACACAAAAAAAAGAAATGGTTAATGATACAATCAACCAATGCATTAGGACTTAATTATTCCGTTAGTAATATTCATCCAGTCGAAATAACTAAAATAAAAACGCCAAATTGAAATAATAAATAATAATATTATTGAATCATTCGATCATTAGAAAGACTTAATCTTTTTTTAGTTCCTATTTGTTGAGTCTTTCTGAATTAATACAACCCGAGTTTTCCATTTATTTTTTCTAATCATTAATCATTCTTCGATCTTTTTCGTTATTTGATCTGTTTATTCATTCAATTCGCAGTCCTAAACAAAACGGAAGGACTTCAGTTGGTATCCGAAATTTAAGAAATTTAAGTAGGGCAAATGAAATATTCATTCATATATAACTTGCCAATCTCTAATATAAAATATACATATGTTTCTTCAATAACGTAAACCGGCGATTCTATTTTTAATTCAATCGGATTTTCTAATCATTCTTCGAACCATCTAATCTGCAAGAATTAACTTAAATAGTCATTAGATTCCACATACCTGCGGCACCTCCTCTCTACTAACCAACGCCTTCTTTTCTTTTTTATTTTACACTTCTCGCTCGAATCTTTTTTTTTCTATTCCGGTTAGACTGTATGAATTTTGACATTTATATGTTCTAGATAACATAGAATATCTTGATACATAGATATATTACCTGGATCTAAACTAAACGATAGACTCTTCCTAACACTAATCAATGATGACCCTCCATGGATTCGCCTATATAAGCTGCAGCTAAAGTTGCAAAAATAAGAGCCTGAATACCACTTGTAAATAATCCAAGAAACATGACAGGTATAGGAACCACTAAAGGTACTAAAGAAACAAGAACAACAACTACTAATTCATCCGCTAATATATTTCCGAAAAGTCGAAAACTAAGTGATAGAGGTTTTGTGAAATCTTCTAAGATGTTAATGGGTAAAAGAATTGGGGTTGGTTGAATGTATTTACCAAAATACCTTAATCCTCTTTTTGTAAGACCCGCATAGAAATAGGCTACTGACGTGAGTAAAGCTAAAGCAACAGTCGTATTTATATCATTGGTGGGTGCGGCTAACTCCCCATGAGGTAACTGTATGATTTTCCAAGGCAAAAGAGCCCCGGACCAATTCGAAACAAAAATAAATAGAAACATAGTCCCAATAAAGGGAACCCAAGGACGATACTCTTCTCCAATTTGAGTTTTGCTCACGTCTCGAATGAATTCAAGGACATATTCAAAGAAATTTTGACCGCCAGTCGGAATAGTTTGTGGACTCCGAACAGCTATAGCAGCTGAACCTAATAAGATAGCAATTACAACCCAAGAAGTTATAAGTACTTGGCCATGAATTTGGAAACCTCCTATTTGCCAATAGAAATGTTGGCCTACTTCCACACCAGATATATCATATAACCCCTTTAGTGTGTTAAGTGAATATGATGGAATATTCATTATTGTCCTCTGACAGAAATATAACTTAAAAAAAAATTATTTTGATTCAACCATCGCTTTCTCGACTTGTTTACTTTAATTTTCTATTTAAAATACCGATTAATTAAATAAAATTAAATAATATCATATTCCAAGTTTTTAACTAGTTTTTGAGATTCAGGATATAGGAACCGATATAGAACTTAGCAAATCCATTTTTGATTTTATTATGAATCAAGGATTTCTTATATAGCTAGAGCGACCTTCACAAATTGCAAATACTAATTTAGTAAGAATTAATCGAATTGAAGCTATAGCGTCATCGTTTGCCGGAATCGAAATATCTGCGAGATCCGGGTCACAATTTGTATCGATTAAACAAATCGTTGGAATTCCCAAAGTAATACATTCTCGAAGGGCTGTATATTCTTCTTGTTGATCAACGATGATTACAATATCCGGTAATCCTGTCATATACTTGATCCCGCCCAAATATGTTTGCAAGTGAGATAATTGTCTCTTCAACACGGCTGCGTCTCTCTTTGGAAGACGAGCGAGTCTCCCTGTCTTTTGTTCCATTCTCAAGTCCCTGAATTTTTGAAGTCGCGTTTCTGTCGTGGACCAATTCGTTAACATACCCCCCAGCCACTTTTTATTAACATAATGACAGCGAGCCCTTATTGCAGCCCATGCTACTGAATCAGCTGCTTTATTTTTTGTCCCTACAATTAAAAATTGTTTTCCTCTACTTGATGCATCAAAAACTAAATCACAAGCCTCTGATAAAAAACGAGCAGTTCTAGTAAGATTTATAATATGAATACCTTTACATTTTGTAGAGATATAAGGCGACATTCTAGGATTCCATTTACGAGTACCGTGACCAAAATGAACTCCCGCTTCCATCATCTCTTCCAAATTGATGTTCCAATATCTTCTTGTCATTTCTCCCCACACTTTCTCTTTTTTTAATAAAGAGATGAGGTATTCTGAAATAAATAATTGTTCCAAGGGAACCTTCTTTTCTACCACGGATTGGCCATTGATATACAACGCAAACCATTAATTCCTTTCTATTTCGTTATTTTTTGAATTTCTTTATTTTATTACTAATTTTTTTATTACTAAATTAAATAACCATAACAAATACATAAAAGATAAAAAAGATGAATCTATTCTATTAAACCCCAAAAATCATTGTTGTTTTGATCTATCACAGAAATTCTTTGAAAGATAAGAATCAAATAATTCTCTGTGGTAAAACAAAATATCTCTCATTTCTCCCTCGAATAGATTCTTTTTTTTTGTTTTCAACGGAATACCCTTATGTTGACTTGAATGGTGTACGACTCCTTTGAATCCGGTCCCAACAGGTATCATTCCCCCTAGAACAACATTTTCTTTTAGTCCTTTCAACCAATCGATACGGCCCCGGAGAGCCGCTTTTGCTAAAACTCGAGCAGTTTCCTGAAAACTCGCTTCGGATATAAAACTTTGCGTATTCAAAGATGCTCGAGTTATTCCCAATAAGGTAGCTCGATAACATATTGCTTCGTCCAAAGCGCGCCCCGTTCGTTCTGCCCGAAACAATCCAATAAGTTCTCCGGGCAAAAAAACATTAGACATTCCATCTTCTGAAACCAAGACTTTTGATGTTATTTGACGTACAATAATTTCTATATGCCTATTATGTATCTGCACCCCTTGTGATCGATAAACCTTTTGGATCTTATTAACCAAAGAGATACGACTTTGCGCTATAGTTAGCTCAGCCCCAATCAAGAATCCCCAAGGAATTCCAAGAATTCGTCTTATACGTTCGTTCCAACCATCAATCCTCTTTTCTAGATTCATAGATATTGAATCAATGGAACGAACTTCTAAAACTTGTTCCACCTTTGGAAGACCTTGCGTTATGTCACCAGACCTCGATTTTTCATATATAAATGTAACTAATGTATCCCCCTCATAAACGATTGATCCATAATGACCATGAACTGTTGCTCCCGGAGTAGCCAAATAGGGCTTAGCCAATCTTATTACTACGGAGTCAAATTGAACAATTATAACTTGACCCGATTTTAAGTATGGTCCATTTTTGGTCATACATACATTTTCACAAACAAACTGTCCAAGATAATTTTTTGTGGATGTCTCTTCACAAAAATTATAATGAAGAAAATACCAATTCAATTTCAATGGATTCAAAATGATGTTACTGCATGGATCGGGATTATAAATTTTTCCATTTTCATCCATTAAATAATACGGAAATTTAATTAGTTGAAAAGTTTGTTTTAAATTGTCAAGTTGCAAATAATTAATTACCGAGATCTGATTATGAGTTATTAAATGGTAAAATGAAAAAAAATGAGAAATTGGAAGGGCTGTCCCTAAAGAACCAAACGAATTCCTAATTAAACTTAGGGAATCTTTTTGAATTGATTCTTTGTGAGATTTTACACCTTTGGATGGGAATGGACCTATTCGAAAACATTTGGATGATGACAAAATTATACAAAATTGAGATTCTTTGTTTATACCCAACAACGTACGAACAGTTCCTTGATTTTGGTTAAATGATTGTTG